AGAGCAACTGGAACGTTTTCTACTTCAAGAGAAATTATAAAAAAAAAAGAAACGAAATTGATCATTCTTATTTTTGATTCTTTTTGATTCTTTAATTTTAAAGAAATTTTTTAAAAATTCTATAAATAGAAGTCTATAAGTTAAGTATATATATAATAGAAATAAGTATATAACTAATATCTGTTTAATATTAAATCTAAAAGCATTCAGAATTTATTTCTTATTCTATTTCTTTCTTATCTTTTTTTCGAAATAGAATAAAAATATATTATGTATAATATATAGAAATGTAAATAATAGATAAATATCAATATATTTATATCTATATTGATATTGCGTCCAATAGGATTTGAACCTATACCAAAGGTTTAGAAGACCTATGTCCTATCCATTAGACAATGGACGCTTTTCGCCTTTTTTGATGTTAAAAAAAAGAATGTGCGAAATCTTTTTAGCAATTGTGTATTGAAGTGAATTCAATACACAATTGCTATTAGACAATTCGAATAGAGAAAATTCTAATAAGGGCAATTTTTCATTTCGAGCGGGTAGCGGGAATCGAACCCGCATCGTTAGCTTGGAAGGCTAAGGGTTTTAGTCGACGTCGATGGATCATTTTTATATTTTTAACGTCTCTAATTCAAAACCGAACATGAAACTTTGGTTTCATTCGGCTCCTTTATGATGGATGGAGAAATTCCCAAATAAAAAAAATAAGACGGGAACGAAATCAAAATTCAACCCATAATATCTATGTTAGCTTTGTTTTCCGTCTGGGTGCTTTCACAGAAAATTTTGCTTTCTAGATGATCCTTCTAGAAGATAGATCAGGAGAACTCGAACAATCTTTCTAGTTACTTCGTTCTTTATTTCTATTTAAAGGAATCCTTAGGAAAAGTATTTGGTTTCTACCGAGCTAAAACAATATAATATGTCGATGTCTTTAGTAAACCAAAGTTCTCGTTTAATAGCTATTTTGCTTCAATTTTTCTATACTAAACAATGAATAGAACTGAAGATTTAGTTACGATTAGAAAGAAACTTTTCTAGCTTTATCCATGGATCCTCTTGTTATACTTATTGAATTGTAAATAGTCATCCAATTCAAAAATTATGTTTCGGAATTTCATAATCCAAATTTACAATTGATTAGAGTCTTTGGATACAAATTACGAGAATCTATAATCTTCCTTGAATCTTTCATTGAAAGGGAAAGGACTAAATCCTTTTAAGAAATAAAGTTTTTGATCGGAAGATAAATCAAACCAAGAGACCCTTTAACTATTAAAGGGATTAAAGGAACGAATCACACTTTTACCACTAAACTATACCCGCTACAATGCCATTATTACATATAAATTGACCTTTTGTCGAACAAAGTAATCGGGGGTGTAATAAAAAAGATCTGAAATTGAAAAAAAAAAATAGAAAATTCTAGGGTTGACGCGTAGACTTAAATAAAATTAGTAAAAGCAGATTTGATTCCATCTTTTTTTTCAATTTCAGATCTTTTTTGTCTAAAAATTCATCGGATGAGTCTTTTTAACTTTAACAAAAAAGGCCCGGCTGGGGACTGACCAGGCCAGGCTATTAAAATAAAAAAGATCTTTTACTTGTGTTTTGACGAGACAAAATAAAAAAAGGATTCTCTATTTCTATTATTGTGGTTTTATTTATTTCGCTTTTCAGTTCGCGCCTTTTCTTTATCTAATCTTTATCTAAATTTTTGATATAAATAGAATTACTGAGAAAGTTCTATAAAAAAAGTTATATAATAGTAATATATATATTTATATTTATATAATATAAATAGGTGATAAATATATTTATATAATAAAAAAGAAATTATATATATATAATAAAATATAGAAAATGAAAAAATATATATAATCTAAAGAATAATCTATAAAAAAAATAAAGCTTTTTAAGAATAAAGTGGAGAAGGTTCTTTTTCAAGCCTTTTTTTTCTAATGAACCTAATTAAGTATCCCTTTTCGATTAGGAGAGATGGCTGAGTGGACTAAAGCGTTGGATTGCTAATCCATTGTACGAGTTAATCGTACCGAGGGTTCGAATCCCTCTCTTTCCCTTTTTCCTTTTGATGATGTGTAATAGATAAAATCCTACTAAAATTCGACCATTTCCACTAATTAAATAAAGCAATAAAAAACCTTTCTTTTTTATTCTTCACGTCCCGGATTACGTCCTGGATCATTAGATAGGAATCCAAATATGAAGAGAGAAACAAAGAATATAACTACAGTGTATACAAAAAGTTTGAGAGTAAGCATTACACAATCTCCAAGATCTTACTAAAAAAAAAAAGAGAATAGATTCTCTATTTTTATACCAAATATCTAATTTTGATACCAATAAATCAAGTGATTTATTCTTTTCGAGAAAAAAAATAAAAAAAAAGTTTCAGAAAGTCATTTGTAATAAGATATATAGTCGAGGCTTTCATATTCAAACAGATTTGCATACCAACATCTAGATATTTTTTTTTTGTGAACTCGAATCTAATTAGGTTCTTTCATTTAGGGAAAAGAGGATAAAATTTAGGAAATAGAATGATCCAGATTTCGTATGGCTACCAAAAAAATTGCATGTTTGAATTGAGAGTTCGTTCATACGTCAAGATTTTTTTGATCTTTGGAATTGTTGGAAGAATCAAAATCGTGAATTTTTTTAAGACAGTATTAAGAATTTCATCGAAAACTTACAGCGGCTTGCCAAACAAAGGCTAAGAGAAGAAAGAAAAGAGGTATTACGGGCATAACATCTACGATTGGATTTAAAAAGGCGTAGGCCTCCGGCAATTTGGCGACTAAAAAAGTGCTTGAAAAAAGGGCAGAATTCAAACAAATACAGATCAAATTAAATATATTAAGCATAACAAAAATGGGTGTTCTTGTGGATAATTTTATTTTGATTGAGTTATTAATATATTTTTTATATAAGGAAAAAAATAAAAAAAGATAGTCTAAAAAGACTTTGTTGAACTTACTCAATCAAAAATCCTTTCATTCTCTTATGAGAATTAAAGAAATAATATTTTCATACAATATGTTAATTGAATTCTATGTAATGATCAATAAAGTAAGTTTGATTTGCTATCTACACGTGTCAAAACTCTAACACCAATGTAATCTATATTTAATTTGGGTTTAAATTGAATTGACGAACAACCAATAGCAATATTACTCTTTTAGTAGTCTTGAATAAAAATCGAAATGGGGCGTAGCCAAGCGGTAAGGCAACGGGTTTTGGTCCCGCTATTCGGAGGTTCGAATCCTTCCGTCCCAGAGTACCGGAATCAATTTCTGTTTAAAAATCTAATATTTTTTAAGAATAAAATATTGAAATGAAAAGAAGAATAACCTTATTTTTCAGCATTTCAACCGAATTCAAAAAAATCTATTTGCTTTTTTAATTTGTGTGTGATGCGGGTTAAGTAAGGTAGAACCATAGATTCTAAGAGTGTTAATAAAAAAAATCTATATTTATATATTCTATATTTATATATATATATATAAATATAGATTTCTATTCAAATTTTAGATTTTACATATATACAATCTAATATGGGATTCGTTTGAATTCTGACTGAACCTTTTACGCGTAAATTCACTATTCCATTCATAGAGAAAGAAAAAGTATAGAGTACGATATACTGACTGAACTATGACTATTCATGATTCCATACTTGAATCAATTACACAAACTAGAGGAATGTTATGGTAAAACTTCGTTTAAAACGATGTGGTAGAAAGCAACGTGCGACTTGAATTGAAGGACATGATCTGCTGTGGATTTTTTGATCCGCCACTTTTTATATAGGAATATAGGTGCTCTTGGCTCGACATTTTGTGTTCTATTTTACTAGAGTTCTACACTTTTTTGGAATATAAAAAAGAGTACAGGATGGAGCTCGAGGAGAATATAAAGTTTTTATTCCTTTCGCAGGAGTAAGGATCTAGGGTTAGTGCGAATCAATAAGTTGGAACAACTTCGTAAGTCTTTTTATTTTTATATTGAAAAAAAGCCCTTTCAAGCAATTTTACAATGGAAAAGGAAATTTTCTGAAAATTGTAAAATTCTTTGAATAAAAAGTCTATCGTGCGTGAATCAAGCGTTTATATGATTCTTTGATAGAAAGAAAAGAAATCATAAAAAAAAATAAGGGGCTTGTTGCTGCCCTTTTTTAATAAAACGATTTAAGATCACCGAAGTCATGTCTAAACCCAAAGATTCAAAGTAAGGATAAAGAATCCTGAAACAAGGAAATCCAGTTTTCAATTGTTTGAACAACTAGATTAGAACGAAGAATCAAATTTGATTCTAAAAAAATGAGACAAACAAAAAAGGGTTAGAGACTACTCAATAAAAAAAGTACTTAAGGATTCTCTGTTGAGATATTTGAGAGTTATTTAACTTGAGTTATGAGAGTACGAATGTTACGAATGCTTTTTATGGAAAAAATATTTAGGGTTTCAATACTGGCTAATTTATTTAATGTTTTTAGTAATCTATTTAATATTTGAATTTTATACAGAGAGGTAACTTCTATTCAGTGCATTTTTTTTCTCGAGCCGTACGAGGCCAAAACCTCTTATACGTTTCTAGGGGGGGGTATTATTCATATACATCTATCCCAATGAGCCGTTTATCGAATCGTTGCAATTGATGTTCGATCCCGAAGAGAAGGAAGAGATCTTCACAAGGTGGGTTTTTATGATCCGATAACAAATCAAACTGATTTAAATCTTCCTGTTATTCTCGATTTTCTTAAAAAAGGCGCTCAACCAACAAGAACAGTTCATGATATTTCAAAGAAGGCAGGGATTTTTACGGAATTAAGTCTTAATAAAACGAAATTGAATTAATGAAATATAAAAAAGAGGATGTGAAAGACTCGTATATAGCTTGGTATCAAATTTTATCTACTTTTTTCTTTCCTCCTCTTTCGCTCCCATCATATCATATTTATTTTGATTTAT